GAGGGCGGTTGGGCAAGTCGGCCCCCATCGTCTAGTGGTTTAGGACATCTCTCTTTCAAGGAGGCAGCGGGGATTCGAATTCCCCTGGGGGTAGGGTACTACGAAAGGAAGTTGATCATGGATTACCAATAAGCCTAAAGTGGATTCTTCCTGGGTCGATGCCCGAGCGGTTAATGGGGACGGACTGTAAATTCGTTGGCAATATGCCTACGCTGGTTCAAATCCAGCTCGGCCCAATAATTCGCCAATCTACCATGAGATGGTATAACCCCCTTGTCCTTCCGAAATACCCCATACGAAATACGAAGATAAAAAAAAGAATAAAATTTTCTGCTAGATCCCTTATTTCCCTGGGATTGTAGTTCAATTGGTCAGAGCACCGCCCTGTCAAGGCGGAAGCTGCGGGTTCGAGCCCCGTCAGTCCCGACGGATCCAATAAATACATCAATTAATTTCTCCCTTTCTATGAAAGGATGTCAGGGGGCAGAATTCAATTTCCAAAACAAAGGGGCTTTTTTTCTTTCCTATTTTTCCATTTTTTTTAAGGTCCCATCGAAGAAATAACAAACCCTAAAATAGTGATATTAGATGTTTTATACCGGCCTCATCTTTATCAAACTTCTTTGTCTTCGTCTTCCAAAAAATCACAAGGAGTTTAGAACTTCACTCTTTTTTTTTTTCATTTCGCTTTTCTTGTTTGTTTGGGTTTGTAACTATGTGACTAATCGAAGTGCAAGGGCAATCTGATGAAGTATCATCAGATGATTGTACAAGGAAGACGTAAGGTAGGTTATAGAAAAAAGAAGGGAAACAAATGATAAATAAAGGAATTTTGGATTGATTGGGTCAGGAATCCAAGTTTGGATTCGGTATGGATAAAAGAACTTCCTATGTTATACTATTCAAGTCTCGACGACGAATTGATTTGATAGCTCAGATATTGTTATTCATGATATTGATCCGATTCAAGATCGTCGAGAGGTAATTCATTCATTGAATTTACAGGCGAAAGATTTATCATCTCTATGGGATTAAATCCCGAGTTATTGCGAAGTAAAAAAACCGATGAGATTATGGAAGTAAATATTCTTGCATTTATTGCGACTGCACTATTCATTCTAGTTCCTACCGCTTTTCTACTTATCATTTACGTAAAAACAGTCAGTCAAAATGATTAATTCAATTCAATTTTCAAATTCATTTGAATGAAACTTTCCTTCTGAGTTCTTATCAAAAATGGACGAAGTCAAATGAAAAGGATTCCAATTTCGCGTCTTAAATGAAATGAGCGGACTATAATCGGCAGTATTTTATGAATTCGATAGTATGGTAAGAAAGAAATAGATGAATCTTTCTTACCATACTATCTATCTCTTAGTCTATAAAGTTCTACTCTAGAATAAAGATAGAGGCTTCATTTTAGATAGATCAATCTACAATATTCTCTTCATATATGTGTATATAAATTCCCTATATTGTATGGAATTGACATAGCACCCAATTCTATTTATTTGCTACATCTACTTGTTCCGATCAATCTGAAATAATCGCCTTAACTCTTATCTTATGATTCTAATTATGATTCGAATTACTAGATTTTTTATGATTTCCAATCTGAATATCGGTATTTATGGAAAGAATCAATGATTGAAAAACGATATGGGCATATAGATTACTAAAATCGCGTAGTAATCTTTTTTTTAGTATTCCGAAGAAATAATTGATTTAACTATTGACAGGAGGACCACGGGCACTTCTTCGGATTTCGAAAAGGAAGAGTAAACCTCACCGATTTTTAACGCCCGAACCATGATATGAAATAAGTCGATAAAGAAAAAATCTCCTTTCTAAAATTAGAAACCCATCGGTAAATGCGCAATATGTGACTCGCCTGAGGCAAGATCTTATTATTGCATAGTCTCTCGTTAGACAACCACTATGTCTAATGTCTATATCATTTCTCATAGAAAGTGCGTATACACTTAACAAAACGACTTCTTCTTTGAAGAGTCAAGAGGGATCAAAAAAAGGTCTGGTCTTCCTCAGTATCCATCTAATCTATAAGGATAGTAAGAGCCCCTTAATTGAAATAGAAAATTTCAGAAGAATTAGATTGGAAAAAATTTCCAATCATCTGGATCCCTTTCCTTTCGAAATACAAACATGGGAATCATTGAAATAGTTCTTTGATTGAAAGAGTATGATTCCTATCATACATTACTCCATTGGACTCCAATGGAATTGGAAATTAAGATATTTTGATTTTAAATAGTTCAAAACGCGTTGCAGAACGATCTATAAAACAATTGATACAGTTTGATTCCTCAACTCAATTAGTAGTACTTCTAAAGTCCACTTCTTCCCCACACTACGAGTGAAAGGGAAAATGTAAAGACTACCATTAAAGCAGCCCAAGCGAGACTTACTATATCCATGTGAGTTATGTCCCCTATCTCTATAAATATGAAGGAATTATTCCATTATTCCTTTCTAATAATAG